CAAAAAGTGACAAGATAAAATTTCCATTTATTCATGAAAAGAGATGTCCCCTTTGAAGCCAGAATGAATCTTCTTTGATACCTAATATAATGCATAAAAGGTTCCTTGACCAACCACATGTTCTCCCCAACATCCTTAATCTTAACAAAGACGTTCACAAGACGTTCTACTTTTACATAGAAATAGATTCGTTCAAGAAGAACTCCAGAAGATGTTGATCGTAAATGAAAAGATTGGTTACGTAGAAAGACGAAAACGGATTCATATTCACATACATGAGAATTATATAAGAATAAGAATAGTCTTTGATTTCTTTTTGAAAAAGAGGAGCCGGCTTTCGTTGGAATAATAAGACTATTCTGATTACAATATTCGTCGAGAAAGACTCGTAATAAATGTAAAGAAGAAGCATCTTTTACCCAACAGCGAAGAGTTTGAACCAAGATTTCCACATGGACAGAGTGAGGTATTAGTATATCTAACACAAAATTTAAATGTGAAAAATTATCCTCTAAAAAGGGAAATATTGAATGAATTGATCGTAAATTCTGAGATTTTACTATCTTGTTTTTTTTCCCCTCTAGACAAGATAGTAATTGTAGAGAAAATGGAATTTCAACAATAAAAGCAAACCCCTCTGATATGATTTGAGAATAAAAATTATTGTTGCGCGCCCAAAATGGATTTTGGTTAGAATCATTAGGAGAAATAATAAAATGATTCTGTTTATACATTCGAGTAATTAATCGTTTCACAATCAGTAAACTTGAGTTATTGTCATAACCCAGATTTTCCGACAAAATCGATCTACTCAAAGCACGATTATGGGCAAATACATAAATATACTCCTGAAAGATAAGTGGATATAGGAAGTCGTGTTGTTGAGATCTCTCTAGCTGTAAATATCTTTGGATTTCCTCCATTTGAAATTCGATTTGAATCAAAGGTAGAATTTTTGGGGGATTATCAAATGATACATAGTGCGATACAGTAAAAACAAGGTATTGTAATAAGAATAGATACCTCGGGGACAGGTAAACTTATCAACAGATTCTCTACCCGCTCTCTTTTCCATTCATTTAATTCGTCTATGTTATAGGATAACAAGACGGTTAGAAATCTTTTATTTTTTAAACCTAATCGCTCTTTTGATTTTGGAAAAAACTTTCTTTATCAATATACTGCTTCTTTTACACATACATCTTCATTCCATAATAGAGAATGTCAATAGTTAGGATTCATTAAAAAAAATAGAATCCACTCGTGGAGGGAGAAGTGCTTCCCGTACCAGGCACTAATTTTTTTTAACGTCTAATTAGATCGGGAAATTATTCAAATTAAGAACAGAAGCCGGTTGCTTTTTCTTTCTGATAATTAATTGAAGTCGTGGGGCCCCTATCCATTTATTCATTCGACCCAACTTTCTTTTGTTCCTTCCAAGAATTCGAACAAGGTTTTGTACCAATCTGATAAGAATGAAATATCCTCAGAACTCTCCATTGATGCGACATGCTGTTTTTTCCATCTATTCCCTTTCAGGATCAGTCGCGGTCTTCCAAAGTTTACCAGTGGTATGGACGAATTCGTCACTTCATCCAAATGTGTAAAAGATTCTAGCCGCACTTAAAAGCCGAGTACTCTACCGTTGAGTTAGCAACCCGAATTCTAGATTAAACAAAACTTCAAGAGTCAAGGGGGGGTGATACAATCAAAATAAATTTAATTGAATTTAAACAAAGAGAAAAGAGATTATACGAGCTAATCAAACCATTGAGTTAACAAATCAAAAATCTATAAATATTTTCTAATGGATTCGTAATGAATTCAAAACATAAAAATGAATTGATTCGATGAAAATACAAAAAATTATCAGATAAAAGAAAGATACAGAATTGTCAAAATCGATAGAGCATCTCTTATGTTATCTAGCTTTTTTGATTGAAGATTGAAAAAAGCTCTTGTATCAAAGAAAGCATCATTTGAATAAGATAAAGTAAAAAACTCTGGAAAAGAAATAAATAGATTCGGTTCGCTTATCACGATGAATTATATTTCTTCAACACACTGTTGTCAATATAAATGTTGAGAAAAGAATACAGTGCAAAAAAGAAATTGCATTGTTAAATTCAAAGAATTTGAATTTAACAATGCAATACAATAATATTCAAAATTGTCTTGAATTAACACTACATATCTAATCTACATATCTAGATAGATAGAAAAAGTATAAATGGAAGAATAAAAAATGAAAAAAATATCGGATTTTTTTTAGTCCATAATGTATTTCATCAATCTAAGTGGAATAAGCAAAGCAGATTCCTTATCTGTTAGTCAAGTTCCAACGAAAAGAAAACCGCACAGTTCAATAAAGGCAAAGGAAATGTCCGAATTATAAAATCAATAAACTAAGTTTTTGTCGTTCTAGACCATCGGATTCGATGGAAACAATAATAAATAAATACGAATATAGCAGAAAATGGAGAAAAATTAGACAAAGTTATATCCAAGTTGCTACCGATTTCTTTAATTGAATTTCATTTGATTAGGCGGAAGTTCCTTAAAAACTTCCGCTTTCTTTAAAAGATTCTGAACGGTTCCTGTGGGTTGAGCACCTTTTTCAAGGAAATATAGAATAAGAGGAACATTTAAATAAGTTTGATTCTTCATTGGATCATAAAAGCCCACTCTTCGAAGATCTTTTCCCTCTCTTCGGGATCGAACATCAATTGCAACAATTCGATAGACGGCTCATTGGGATAGATGTAGATGAACAATACCCCCCCCCAGAACCGTATAGGAAGTTTTCTCCTCGTACGGCTCGAGAAAAAATGATTTGATTTGAAGTTTTGTCTATATATGCAATTCTAATAAATTAAATGACAAACGGCCTATAAAATAAATTAGACTATGATTTCAGTCTTTTTTTTTCTTCCTGAAAATGAAAAAGAAACCATTCGTACTCATAACTCAAGTTGAATAACTCTCAAATAACGCAAAGGAAAAATCTTTAGTCAATTTCATGTATTGAGTAGTCTTTACTCCCTTTTGTTTGTCTGATTGAAACTATTTCAAATTCTATTTGGATTCTTTAGTCTGATCCAATTATTGAGAATATCAAAACAATTAAATTTGAAAATTAATTTTTAAATTAAAAGGGTGTTTCCTTGTTCTTAGATCCTTTATCCTCATTTTTAATCATTGGGTTTAGACATTACTTCGGCGCCTCTTAATCCTTTCAAAATGGCAGCAACATACCCCTTTTTGATTTCTTTTTATCAAAGAACCCCATGGACATTTGATTCGCGCGTGATACACTTTGAATCGAAAATTTTTGATCAATTTCAACAAGTTTTGCTTTTGAATTGGATCCTTTCGATTTCGATATATGTTCCATATATTTACGAAGTTGTTCCAATTGATTGGTATTAACCCTAGATCCTTGCCCCCGAGAAATGAATTAATACTTTCTATTCGAGCTCCATTGTGGACTATTTACAACCCAACAAAAAACCGAAGGGTTCAAGTGTAACAGAACAAACAATGTCGAGCCAAGAGCATCCCCATTCCTAGACAAATCGAAAAAGGTGGATGTAAAAATCCACAACGGATCGTGTCCTTCAAGTCGCACGTTGCTTTCTACCACATCGTTTCAAACGAAGTTTTACCATAACAAACATTCCTCTAATTTGGAGCCGGTATGGAATTGATTCAATTATGGAATCATGAATAGTCATCGGTTCAGATGCCCATAGATATAAAACATCGCAATCTAGATTTTTCTTCTATATTCTATATATGAATATATGAGATGCGGAACGATTTTTCTGAAAAAAATAGAGAAAGGAATCGCTTTTTAAATATGCATCTTCAAGTGGCTCATATAAGGATAGATTCAAGGATTTCTTACTTTTTCAAATTCAAAAATTACACGTACAGGAAATAAATAAAATATTGGATTTATTAAAAAAATCTTTCTAATTGAAAAAGTTTCCTATTTAGACATCATTATTAAATTGGATTCAATTTGAAGAAAACTGGACAAGACAATAAGTACCACCTTCGCTCTTCCGATAAAGATTGGTCCTTCTTTTTGAATTGATTCATCACTGACTTTAATTTCAAATAGAAATTTGAAATGGAATTGAGTAATATTCCAATAATAAACTCTTGCCATAAAGTGAATAAAAGAGATAGGATAAATCACCCCGCCTCAATTGTTACATCAATTTCCAATTTTTAATTAGAGTCAAAGACGAAATGCCTAAATCAAAAATCAAACGAGATTCAACGAAAAAACATTGGCTCCATAGCATATTTCTATATAATAAGGAACTTTATTATTTATTATTTATACACATATTTTAATTAATATGGATTAACTCCTATACACCCCCTACTTCTTTCTATTTTCTATAGAAATAATGGGGCATAAAAATGAATCTACACTGGGACGAAAGGATTCGAACCTCCGAATAGCGGGACCAAAACCCGTTGCCTTACCACTTGGCTACGCCCCATTTCAATTTCTAATCGACACTAATAAACAATAATATTGGTATTGGTTGTTTGTCAACTCCATCCCAAATAGCTATATATCTATAGAATAGATTGGTGCTAAGATTTTGATACATATAGATATAGAATTCAACTTAATTTATTGATCATTGCATAGAATTCAATTAAGATATTGTATGAAAGTATGATTTCTTCTATTCTCCTTTGAGAATTTTTGATTGGGTGGATTCAAAGAAAAAGAAAGATTTTTTGTCTACCTTACTTACTTTCTTTTTCCTTATATCAAAAACGCAATCAAAATACAATTATCTGCAAGAACAAAATGCCTGTTATGCTTAATATTATTAGTTTGATCTGTATTTGTATGAATTCCCCCCTTTATTCGAGTAGTTTTTTCTTCGGCAAATTGCCCGAAGCCTATGCTTTTTTGAATCCAATCGTAGATGTTATGCCAGTCATACCTTTGTTTTTTTTTCTCTTAGCTT